GCTAGTGTAGCTTAATTTTAAAGCATGGCACTGAAGATGCTAAGATGAAAATTAAACTTTTTCCGCAAGCATGTAAGGTTTGGTCCTAGCCTTAGTGTTAATTGTAACTAGAATTATACATGCAAGTTTCAGCCTTCCTGTGAGAATGCCCTAATTACTCTATTAAATAATTAGGAGCAGGTATCAGGCACACACACGTAGCCCAAGACACCTTGCTAAGCCACACCCCCAAGGGATTTCAGCAGTAACAAACATTGATCTATAAGCACAAGCTTGAATCAGTTAAAGTCAACAGAGTCGGTTAATCTCGTGCCAGCCACCGCGGTTATACGAGTGACTCATATTAACACATCCCGGCGTAAAGAGTGATTAGAGAAAGACCTCAAACCTATTAAAGTTTAGACCTCATAAAGCTGTTATACGCACCCATGAATGGAATAAACAACAACGAAAGTGACTTTATAGACCTAAGGAATCTTGATGTCACGACAGTTGGGACCCAAACTAGGATTAGATACCCTACTATGCCCAACCACAAACTTAAACAACATCCCACTATATTGTTCGCCAGAGTACTACAAGCGCTAGCTTAAAACCCAAAGGACTTGGCGGTATCCCACACCCACCTAGAGGAGCCTGTTCTATAACCGATAATCCCCGTTAAACCTCACCACTTCTTGCCACTACCGTCTATATACCGCCGTCGTCAGCTCACCCTGTGAAGGATTAAAAGTAAGCAAAATGAATACAACTCCAAAACGTCAGGTCGAGGTGTAGCAAATGAAGTGGAAAGAAATGGGCTACATTTTTTTATTAAAACATACGAACGGTAAACTGAAAAAATACCTAAAGGTGGATTTAGCAGTAAAAAGAGATTAGAGTACTCTTCTGAAATTGGCCCTGGGATAAGCACACACCGCCCGTCACTCTCCTCAATAAACAACCTACTTCTCTATAAACATACTTCTTCAACAAGAGGAGGCAAGTCGTAACATGGTAAGTGTACTGGAAAGTGCACTTGGAATCAAAATGTGGTTAAATTAGCAAAACACCTCCCTTACACTGAGGAGATACCCGTGCAACTCGGGTCATTTTGAACCTTAAAGCTAGCCTACACACCAACTCAACTAAACCTAATAAATCCAATTAACACTATAATTTCTAACCAAAACATTCTTAACCTTTTAGTATGGGCGACAGAACAATAACTTCAGCGCAATAGCTTATGTACCGCAAGGGAAAGCTGAAAAAGAAATGAAATAAACCATTAAAGTACTAAAAAGCAGAAATTACACCTCGTACCTTTTGCATCATGATTTAGCTAGAAAAATTAGGCAAAAAGATTTTTAAGTCTACCCTCCCGAAACTAAACGAGCTACTCCGAAGCAGCATTATAGAGCCAACCCGTCTCTGTGGCAAAAGAGTGGGAAGACTTCCGAGTAGCGGTGAAAAGCCTACCGAGTTTAGTGATAGCTGGTTACCCAAAAAAAGAACTTCAATTCTGCATTAATTTTTTATTATCTAAACAAGACTTTCTCGTCAAAGAAACCCATAAGAATTAATAGTTATTTAGAAGAGGTACAGCCCTTCTGAACCAAGATACAACTTTTTAAGATGGGAAATGATCACAATCATCAAGGTTATTCCCTCAGTGGGCCTAAAAGCAGCCACCTGTAAAGCAAGCGTCGTAGCTCTAGCTTAACAACCAAACCCTTAATTTTGATACCTATTCATTACCCTCTTTACCCTATTGGGTTATTTTATAAATATATAAAAGAACTTATGCTAAAATGAGTAATAAGAGAACAAATCTCTCCCGACACAAGTGTACATCAGAAGAATTAAATCACTGATAATTAAACGGCCCCAAACTGAGGCCATTATATTATTTAAACTCAACTAGAAAACCCTATTCTTCCACCCGTTAATCCTACACAGGAGTGTCACCAGGAAAGATTAAAAGAAAATAAAGGAACTCGGCAAACATAAACTCCGCCTGTTTACCAAAAACATCGCCTCTTGTTAAACCATAAGAGGTCCCGCCTGCCCTGTGACAATGTTCAACGGCCGCGGTATTTTGACCGTGCAAAGGTAGCGTAATCACTTGTCTTTTAAATGAAGACCTGTATGAAAGGCATCACGAGAGTTTAACTGTCTCTATTTTCTAATCAATGAAATTGATCTATTCGTGCAGAAGCGAATATAATCACATTAGACGAGAAGACCCTATGGAGCTTCAAACACATAAATTAATTATGTAACCTTATACCTCCCAGGATATAAACAAAACATACAACACTTCTAATTTAACTGTTTTTGGTTGGGGTGACCGAGGGGAAAAGCAAATCCCCCTCATCGACTGAGTACTAAGTACTTAAAAATTAGAATGACAATTCTAAATAGTAAAATATTTATCGAAAAATGACCCAGGATTACCTGATCAATGAACCAAGTTACCCTAGGGATAACAGCGCAATCCTTTCTCAGAGTCCCTATCGAAGAAAGGGTTTACGACCTCGATGTTGGATCAGGACATCCTAATGGTGCAACCGCTATTAAGGGTTCGTTTGTTCAACGATTAATAGTCCTACGTGATCTGAGTTCAGACCGGAGAAATCCAGGTCAGTTTCTATCTATGAATTTACTTTTCCTAGTACGAAAGGACCGGAAAAGTAGGGTCAATACCATTGGTACACCCTATTTTCATCTATTGAATGAAACTCAAATAGATAAGAAAAGATCACCTAATGCCCAAAAAAAGGGTTGTTGAGGTGGCAGAGCCTGGCAAATGCAAAAGACCTAAGTTCTTTAATCCAGAGGTTCAAATCCTCTCCTCAATTATGCTCCAACCCATTCTACTCTACTTAATCAACCCCCTTGCCTACATTATCCCAATCCTATTAGCTACAGCCTTTCTCACACTAATTGAACGAAAAATCCTCGGCTACATACAATTCCGCAAAGGCCCTAATATTGTTGGACCTTATGGCCTTCTCCAACCCATCGCAGATGGCCTAAAACTTTTCATCAAAGAACCTATTCGCCCATCAGCATCTTCCCCATTCTTATTCTTAGCCGCCCCAACAACAGCCCTAACCCTGGCTCTGCTTATATGAATACCCCTTCCTCTTCCTTACTCAATTATTAACCTTAACCTAGGTCTATTATTCATCTTAGCAATCTCAAGCCTTACTGTTTATACAATTCTAGGATCTGGATGAGCATCCAACTCAAAATACGCCCTAATAGGAGCACTACGTGCTGTTGCACAAACCATCTCATACGAAGTAAGCTTAGGCCTCATCCTATTATCAATAATTGTATTTGCCGGAGGATTTACCCTTCATACATTTAACCTAGCCCAAGAAACTATCTGACTTCTAATCCCAGGTTGACCATTAGCCCTAATATGATATATCTCAACCTTAGCAGAAACCAACCGGGCTCCATTTGATTTAACAGAGGGGGAATCAGAACTAGTATCAGGATTTAACATTGAATATGCAGGAGGTCCATTTGCTTTATTCTTCTTAGCCGAGTATACTAATATTTTACTAATAAACACCCTATCTGTCATCTTATTCATAGGAACCTCCTACAACCCCCTCCTCCCACAAATCTCAACACTCAACCTAATAATAAAAGCTACACTACTAACATTTATTTTCTTATGAATCCGAGCATCATATCCTCGCTTCCGTTATGATCAACTTATACATTTAGTTTGAAAAAACTTCCTACCCCTCACCCTAGCAATTATCCTATGACATGTAGCCCTTCCACTTGCCACATCAAGTCTACCTCCCACTACCTAAGGAAATGTGCCTGAACTAAAGGGTCACTTTGATAGAGTGAACAATGAGAGTTAAAATCTCTCCACTTCCTACTAGAAAAATAGGATTCGAACCTATATTTGAGAGATCAAAACCCTCCGTGTTTCCTATTACACCACTCCCTAAGTAAAGTCAGCTAATAAAGCTTTTGGGCCCATACCCCAACCATGTTGGTTAAAATCCTTCCTTTACTAATGAACCCTACTGTATTAACTATCCTAATTTCAAGCCTGGGTTTAGGAACTACCCTTACATTTATCGGATCACATTGACTCCTAGTATGGATGGGTCTTGAAATCAACACCCTAGCTATCATCCCCTTAATAATCCACCAACACCATCCACGAGCAGTAGAAGCTACCACAAAATACTTTATTACCCAAGCAACTGCTTCCGCCCTTCTATTATTTGCTAGCATTACAAACGCATGAACTTCAGGCGAGTGAAGTTTAATCGAAATAATTAACCCAACCTCTGCCACACTAGCAACAATCGCACTTGCCCTAAAAATCGGCCTTGCACCACTACACTTCTGACTTCCAGAAGTACTTCAAGGTTTAAACCTCACTACAGGACTTATCCTATCAACCTGACAAAAACTAGCTCCCTTTGCTATTCTACTCCAACTCTACCCCCTACTCAATCCAAACCTATTATTATCTCTAGGCATCCTCTCAACAATCATTGGAGGATGAGGAGGACTTAATCAAACACAACTACGAAAAATCCTAGCTTATTCATCAATCGCAAACCTCGGATGAATAATCACAATCCTACATTATGCTCCCAACCTAACTCTCCTTAATCTTATCCTATACATCATCATAACACTCACAACCTTCCTCCTATTTAAAAACTTTAATTCAACCAAAATTAACTCCATTGCCTCATCCTCAACTAAATCCCCATTACTATCTATCATCGCCCTACTAACCCTCCTCTCCCTAGGAGGGTTACCACCACTATCCGGTTTCATACCTAAATGACTAATCCTCCAAGAACTAACAAAACAAAATCTATTCATTCCAGCCACAACCATAGCCTTAATAGCCCTCCTCAGTCTATTCTTCTATTTACGCCTCTGTTATGCTACAACGTTAACTATAAACCCCAACCCTACTAACATATTATCCTCCTGACGAACAAAATCCAACCACCCAACCCTGACTTTATTAACCTCAGCAACCCTATCTATTTTTCTCCTTCCCCTAACACCTCTAATCTTTACACTCATTATATAGAAATTTAGGTTAACAACAGACCAAAAGCCTTCAAAGCTTTAAGTAGAAGTGAAAATCCTCTAATTTCTGCTAAGATTTGCAAGACTTTATCTCACATCCTCTGAATGCAACTCAGATGCTTTCATTAAGCTAAAACCTCCTAGATAGACAGGCCTTGATCCCGCAAAATCTTAGTTAACAGCTAAGCGTTCAATCCAGCGAACTTCTATCTAAACTTTCTCCCGCCGCTCCGAGAAAGGCGGGAGAAAGCCCCGGGAGGTCCTAACCTCCGTCTTTGGATTTGCAATCCAATGTAATTAACTACTTCAGGGCTTTGATAAGAAGAGGACTTTGACCTCTGTAAACGGAGCTACAATCCGCCACTTATTTCTCAGCCATCTTACCTGTGGCAATTAATCGTTGACTATTTTCTACCAACCACAAAGATATTGGCACCCTTTACCTAATTTTTGGTGCATGAGCAGGTATAGTTGGAACAGCCCTAAGTCTTTTAATTCGAGCTGAACTTGGGCAACCAGGATCCCTTTTAGGGGATGATCAGATTTACAATGTAATTGTAACCGCCCACGCTTTCGTAATAATCTTTTTTATGGTAATGCCAATTATAATTGGTGGTTTTGGGAATTGACTAGTTCCTTTAATAATTGGTGCACCAGATATAGCTTTCCCACGAATAAATAACATAAGCTTCTGACTTCTTCCACCATCATTTCTTCTTCTCCTAGCTTCTGCTGGAGTAGAAGCTGGAGCAGGCACTGGCTGAACAGTCTATCCTCCATTAGCTAGCAACCTAGCTCATGCTGGACCATCCGTTGATCTAGCCATCTTCTCTCTCCACTTAGCTGGTATCTCATCAATCCTGGCCTCAATTAATTTCATCACAACTATTATTAACATAAAACCCCCAGCTATTTCTCAATACCAAACACCATTATTTGTCTGATCTATTCTTGTAACTACTATTCTACTTCTCCTTTCACTTCCAGTCCTTGCAGCAGGAATTACAATATTACTTACAGATCGCAACCTTAATACTACATTCTTTGACCCTGCAGGAGGAGGAGATCCAATTCTTTATCAACATTTATTCTGATTCTTCGGACACCCTGAAGTCTATATTTTAATTTTACCTGGCTTCGGGATAATCTCACATGTAGTAGCCTACTACTCAGGTAAAAAAGAACCATTTGGCTATATGGGTATGGTTTGAGCAATAATAGCAATTGGTCTACTTGGTTTTATTGTATGAGCCCATCATATATTTACAGTAGGAATAGACGTTGACACTCGAGCCTATTTTACCTCTGCAACAATAATCATTGCTATTCCCACAGGTGTAAAAGTCTTCAGCTGATTAGCAACTCTTCACGGAGGATCTATTAAATGAGACACTCCTCTACTCTGAGCTCTAGGGTTCATCTTCCTCTTTACAGTAGGTGGTTTAACAGGAATTGTACTAGCTAACTCCTCACTAGATATTGTTCTCCATGATACTTATTATGTAGTAGCCCACTTCCACTATGTCCTTTCAATAGGAGCAGTATTTGCTATTATAGCAGGTTTTATTCATTGATTCCCCCTAATCTCCGGTTTTACCCTCCACCAAACCTGAACAAAAATTCAATTCGCAGTTATATTTATTGGAGTAAATTTAACTTTCTTCCCACAACACTTCCTAGGTCTCGCAGGTATGCCACGACGATATTCAGATTATCCAGATGCATATACCTTATGAAATGCAATTTCATCAATTGGCTCCTTAATCTCTCTTGTTGCTGTAATTATACTTCTATTTATTATCTGAGAAGCATTCGCCTCAAAACGAGAAGTCCTATCCATTGAACTTCCACATACAAATGTAGAATGATTACATGGTTGTCCTCCACCTTACCACACTTACGAAGAACCAGCATTTGTCCAAGTTCAACGACCCTCTTTTTAACAAGAAAGGAAGGAATCGAACCCCCATATACTGGTTTCAAGCCAGTCACATTACCACTCTGTCACTTTCTTCATAAGATACTAGTAAAATATATTACACTGCTTTGTCAGGGCAGAATTGTGAGTTAAACCCTCACGTATCTTATTTCACAATGGCACACCCCTCACAATTAGGATTTCAAGATGCAGCCTCCCCAGTTATGGAAGAACTTATTCACTTTCACGACCACACATTAATAATCGTATTCTTAATCAGCACCCTAGTTCTTTATATCATCACAGCAATAGTTACAACCAAACTCACAAACAAATACATTCTTGACTCTCAAGAAATTGAAATCGTTTGAACTATTTTACCTGCCATTATCCTCATCATAATTGCTCTCCCATCATTACGAATTTTATATCTTATAGATGAAATTAATGATCCTCATCTAACCATTAAAGCTATAGGACATCAATGATACTGAAGCTATGAATATACAGACTATGAAGACTTAGGATTTGACTCTTATATAATCCAAACTCAAGATTTGACTCCAGGCCAATTCCGTTTATTAGAAACAGACCATCGTATAGTAGTTCCTATAGAATCCCCCATTCGAGTTCTAGTATCAGCAGAAGACGTGTTACATTCCTGAGCTGTCCCAGCTCTGGGCGTAAAAATGGATGCTGTCCCAGGACGACTTAATCAAACCGCTTTTATTGTATCACGTCCTGGTGTTTATTACGGCCAATGTTCAGAAATTTGTGGTGCTAATCATAGCTTCATACCTATCGTAGTAGAAGCAGTTCCCCTAGAACACTTCGAAACCTGATCTTCATCAATATTAGAAGAAGCTTCATTAAGAAGCTAAACTGGGCCTAGCATTAGCCTTTTAAGCTAAATATTGGTGATTCCCAACCACCCTTAATGACATGCCTCAATTAAATCCTAGCCCATGATTTTTAATCTTATTATTCTCATGAGTTGTTTTCCTCACTATTCTACCTAACAAAATTATAAATCACTTATTCAACAACAATCCTTCTTTGGAAGAAATCGAAAAACCTAAACCTAACCCCTGAAATTGACCATGATTATAAACTTCTTTGATCAATTCTTAAGCCCATCACTCATTGGGATTCCCCTTATTGCCTTAGCAATCCTAATCCCATGACTAACCTTCCCAACCCCTACTAATCGATGAGTAAATAACCGATTAATTACTCTCCAAGCCTGATTTATTAATCGCTTCACCTATCAACTTATACAACCAATTAACCTTGGAGGACATAAATGAGCTATACTACTTATAGCTTTAATACTATTTCTAATTACCATTAACCTCTTAGGTCTCCTTCCATATACATTCACTCCAACAACACAACTTTCCTTAAATATAGCATTCGCCCTTCCATTATGACTTACTACTGTATTAATTGGTATATTAAATCAACCCACAATCGCACTAGGTCACTTCTTACCAGAAGGAACTCCAACTCCTTTAATCCCAATCCTCATTATTATCGAAACTATTAGCTTATTTATTCGACCATTAGCCCTAGGTGTCCGACTAACTGCTAACTTAACAGCAGGTCACCTATTAATACAATTAATCGCTACCGCAGCATTTGTTCTCTTAACTATTATACCAACTGTAGCTCTATTAACTTCTACAATCTTATTCCTTCTTACAATCCTAGAAGTAGCCGTAGCAATAATCCAAGCATATGTATTTGTCCTCCTATTAAGTCTATACTTACAAGAAAACGTATAATGGCTCACCAAGCACATGCATATCATATAGTTGACCCAAGCCCATGACCACTAACAGGAGCTATCGCTGCCCTTCTCATAACATCGGGTTTAGCCATCTGATTCCATTTCCACTCGCTTCTCCTCCTCTACCTAGGACTAACCCTTCTTTTTCTAACAATAATTCAATGATGACGTGATGTTATCCGAGAAGGAACATTCCAAGGCCACCACACTCCCCCCGTACAAAAAGGTCTCCGTTATGGAATAATCTTATTTATCACATCAGAAGTCTTCTTTTTCTTAGGCTTTTTCTGAGCCTTCTACCACTCCAGTCTTGCACCCACTCCTGAACTAGGAGGATGTTGACCACCAACAGGAATTTACCCATTAGACCCATTTGAAGTTCCACTTCTAAATACCGCAGTACTCTTAGCTTCAGGTGTAACCGTAACTTGAACTCACCATAGTTTAATAGAAGGTAACCGAAAAGAAGCAATCCAAGCCCTTACCTTAACCATCATTCTAGGAGTTTATTTTACATCCCTTCAAGCTATAGAATATTACGAAGCACCATTTACTATCGCCGATGGAGTCTATGGAACAACATTCTATGTTGCTACAGGATTTCACGGTCTCCATGTTATTATTGGCTCAACATTTTTAGCAGTTTGTCTCCTACGACAAATCCAATATCACTTTACATCAGAACATCATTTCGGCTTCGAAGCTGCAGCATGATACTGACATTTCGTAGATGTAGTGTGATTATTCCTTTATGTTTCCATTTATTGATGAGGCTCATAATTACTTTTCTAGTATAAATTAGTACAAGTGATTTCCAATTACTTAATCTTGGTTTAAATCCAAGGAAAAGTAATGAACCTCATCATATCATCTGTCGTGGCTACGGCCCTGGTTTCCCTAATCCTCGCTTTTATTGCATTTTGATTGCCGTTATTAAATCCAGACAACGAAAAACTATCCCCCTATGAATGTGGCTTTGACCCACTCGGAAGCGCTCGCCTTCCTTTCTCCTTACGCTTCTTCCTAGTAGCAATCCTTTTTCTTCTATTTGACCTAGAAATCGCCCTACTATTACCACTACCCTGAGGAAATCAATCATTAACACCATTCTTCACACTTCTATGAACAACAATTATCTTAATCTTACTCACCATAGGCCTTATTTATGAATGATTTCAAGGAGGACTTGAATGAGCAGAATAGATGTTTAGTCCAAATTAAGACTACTAATTTCGGCTTAGTAAATTATGGTGAAAATCCATAAACATCTTATGTCTCCTGTATATTTTAGCTTCACCTCAGCATTCATTTTAGGCCTAATAGGCCTCGCATTCAACCGCTCTCATCTCCTATCTGCTCTATTATGTCTTGAAGGTATAATACTCACCCTTTTTATCGCTACCGCTATCTGATCTATAACACTCAATTCTACTTCCAGCTCCATTATCCCTATAATCCTTCTAACATTCTCTGCTTGTGAAGCAAGTGCAGGACTAGCTATTCTAGTTGCTGCTTCTCGCTCACACGGTTCTGACAAATTACAAAACCTTAACCTACTCCAATGCTAAAAATCCTAATTCCAACAATCATAATATTCCCTACTACCTGATTTTCACACAAAAAATGACTATGAACCACCACCTCTATTCACAGTCTTCTTATTGCTACAACCAGTTTATTTTGACTCAAATGAAATATGGATATCGGCTGAGATTTCTCCAACCAATTTCTAGCTATCGACCCATTATCCACTCCCCTACTTATTCTCACATGTTGACTCCTACCATTAATAATCTTAGCTAGTCAAAACCACATTTCCCCAGAACCCTTAACCCGACAACGAACCTACATCTCTCTCCTAATCTTCCTCCAACTCTTCCTTATTATAGCATTTTCTGCAACAGAAATAATTCTATTCTATATTATATTTGAAGCCACACTCATCCCAACACTTATCATCATTACACGATGAGGTAACCAAACAGAACGTCTAAATGCAGGAACCTACTTTCTTTTCTATACCCTAATTGGATCTCTTCCTTTACTTATTGCCCTATTATCTATACAAAACAATCTTGGCTCCCTCTCAATATTCATCATTCAACACTCCCAATATACCAACCTTTACTCATGAACAAATAAACTCTGATGAATTGCTTGCATTATTGCCTTCCTTGTCAAAATACCACTCTATGGAATCCACCTTTGACTACCAAAAGCTCATGTAGAAGCCCCAATTGCTGGCTCCATAATTTTAGCTGCTGTATTACTAAAACTAGGAGGCTATGGAATAATACGAATCATTATTATACTTAATCCTCTTACTAAAGAAATAGCTTACCCATTTTTAATCCTAGCAATCTGAGGGGTCGTAATAACTAGCTCAATTTGTCTACGACAAACAGACCTAAAATCTCTCATCGCTTATTCCTCAGTTAGTCATATAGGCCTAGTCGCAGCAGCTATCCTTATCCAAACTCCATGAAGTTTTGCAGGAGCAACAACACTCATAATCGCCCATGGCCTAATCTCCTCAGCCTTATTCTGTTTAGCCAATACTAACTATGAACGTATTCATAGCCGAACCTTACTCCTAGCCCGAGGAATTCAAATTATTCTACCACTAATAGCAACTTGATGGTTCCTCACTAACCTCGCTAACCTTGCTTTACCCCCTTCCCCTAATCTTATAGGAGAACTTTTCATTATCACATCACTATTCAACTGATCCAACTGAACCTTAATTCTTACAGGTACTGGAATATTAATCACAGCATCCTACTCCCTATACATATTCCTTATAACCCAACGAGGATCAATATCTAACCATTTACTCTCACTCAATCCCTCCTACACACGAGAACATCTCCTCCTCAGCCTCCATATTATCCCTGTACTTCTACTAATCCTTAAACCAGAACTTATCTGAGGCTGGACATTCTGTATTTATAGTTTAACCAAAACATTAGATTGTGGTTCTAAAAACAAAAGTTAAAATCTTTTTATTTACCGAGAGAGGTCTGGGACATGAAGACCTGCTAACTCTTCTTACCATGGTTCAAGTCCATGGCTCACTCAGCCCTTGAAAGATAACAGAAATCTATTGGTCTTAGGAACCAAAAACTCTTGGTGCAACTCCAAGCAAGAGCTATGAATATTATCTTTAACTCTTCCTTTCTCTTAATCTTCATTATCCTTTCATTTCCATTAATTTCCTCTCTATCATCAGAAAAACTCGAACCAAATTGATCATCCTTTTACGTAAAAACCGCTGTAAAAATCTCCTTCTTTATTAGCCTAATTCCTTTATTTATCTTTCTCGACCAAAGTTTAGAATCAATCGTCACTAACTGAAACTGAATAAACATAGGCCCTTTTGACATTAACATAAGCTTCAAATTTGACCTATACTCAATTATCTTCACACCTGTAGCTTTATACGTTACTTGATCCATCCTCGAATTTGCTCTATGATACATACACTCCGACCCTAATATAAACCGCTTCTTTAAATATCTCCTACTCTTTCTAATCTCAATAATCATCCTAGTAACTGCCAACAATATATTCCAACTATTCATCGGCTGAGAAGGAGTTGGAATTATATCCTTCCTACTTATCGGCTGATGATTTAGCCGAGCAGACGCTAACACAGCAGCATTACAAGCTGTAATTTACAACCGAATTGGTGATATTGGATTAATTTTAAGTATAGCCTGACTAGCCACAAACCTTAACTCATGAGAAATCCATCAACTTTTCATCCTATCAAAAAATAAAGATCTTACATTCCCCCTCCTCGGCCTAGTACTAGCTGCAGCTGGAAAATCAGCACAATTTGGCCTCCACCCATGATTACCTTCAGCCATAGAAGGTCCTACACCAGTATCAGCATTACTCCATTCAAGCACAATAGTTGTAGCAGGCATCTTCCTTCTAATTCGCCTCCATCCCCTCATCCAAGACAACAAACTAATCCTAACAACCTGCCTATGTTTAGGAGCACTCACCACTCTCTTTACAGCCACATGTGCCCTAACCCAAAATGATATCAAAAAAATCATTGCTTTCTCCACATCAAGCCAATTAGGACTAATAATAGTTACTATCGGTCTTAATCAACCCCAATTAGCCTTTCTCCACATTTGCACCCATGCTTTCTTTAAAGCTATACTTTTCCTCTGCTCAGGATCTATCATCCACAGTCTTAACGACGAACAAGACATTCGAAAAATAGGAGGCCTCCATAAACTTCTACCATTTACTTCAACCTCCCTAACAATTGGTAGTCTAGCCCTAACAGGTATACCATTCCTATCCGGCTTTTTCTCAAAAGATGCTATTATTGAATCCATAAACACCTCCCATCTAAACGCCTGAGCCCTAATTCTTACTCTTGTAGCAACATCCTTCACAGCTATTTATAGTATCCGCCTTATCTTCTTTGCATTAATAAACTACCCCCGATTTAATACACTCTCCCCAATCAATGAAAACAACCTATTGGTCATCAACCCAATTAAACGTCTAGCCTATGGAAGTATTATTGCAGGCTTAATTATTACCCTAAATCTTACCCCAACAAAAACCCAAATCATAACTATATCTCCCCTACTCAAACTATCTGCCCTACTAATCACAATTACGGGTCTCCTTCTAGCCCTAGAACTTACCAATCTCACTAACTCTTATTTCAAAATTAATCCTACACTCTACTCCCACCACTTCTCTAACATACTAGGTTATTTTCCCTCTATCATCCATCGACTCCTTCCAAAAACCAGTCTATATTGAGCTCAACATTTCTCAACACACCTAATTGACCAAACTTGAAATGAAAAAATTGGCCCCAAAAGCAACCTTATCCAACAAACACCCCTCATTAAATTATCTACCAAGCCACAACAAGGATTTATCAAAACCTATCTAACACTTCTCTTCCTAACATTAACTCTAACCATCCTAATTATCTCCACCTAACCACCCGCAAAGCACCCCAAGAAAGACCCCGAGTTAACTCTAATACCACAAACAAAGTTAATAACAATACTCAACCTCCCAAAACTAACATCCAACCCCCACTAGAATATAACATAGCAACGCCCCAAAAATCCCCTCGCACCATATCCATGCTATTTATTTCCTCTACCCCAGTTCAATGTAATCCTCACCCTTTAACCATAAAACACTTACCAGCCACAAGAAGTCCTAACAAATAAAACCCAATATATAACAATACCGACCAATTACCCCATGCTTCTGGATAAGGCTCTGCGGCCAAAGCCGCAGTATAAGCAAAAACTACTAACATCCCTCCTAAATAAATCAAAAATAAAACTAACGACACAAAAGACCCTCCATGCCCAACTAACAAACCACAACCAACCCCAGCAGCAGTAACTAAACCCAAAGCAGCATAATAAGGAGAAGGATTAGATGCTACACCTATTAAACCCAAAATCAAACCAACTATTATTACAAACATAAAATATATCATTATTCTTACTTGGATTCTAACCAAGACCAACAACTTGAAAAACTATCGTTGTATATTCAACTACAAGAACTAATGGCCATCAATATTCGAAAAACCCACCCACTCTTAAAAATTATAAACCACGCCCTAGTGGACCTACCTGCTCCATCTAATATTTCATCATGATGAAACTTTGGCTCACTCTTAGGACTATGCCTAATTATCCAAATCCTCACAGGACTCTTCCTAGCTATACACTACACCGCAGATATTTCCATAGCCTTCTCCTCAGTCGTCCATATCTGCCGCGATGTTAACTATGGCTGACTCATCCGTAATATCCATGCTAACGGAGCCTCATTATTCTTTATCTGTGTATACCTCCACATCGCTCGAGGACTATATTACGGCTCTTATCTCTACAAAGAAACATGAAACATCGGCGTAATCCTACTTTTCCTATTAATAGCAACAGCCTTTGTCGGCTATGTTTTACCATGAGGACAAATATCCTTCTGAGGAGCTACAGTTATCACTAACCTCCTATCCGCATTCCCTTATATCGGAGATATATTAGTACAATGAATCTGAGGCGGATTCTCAGTAGACAATGCCACCCTCACACGCTTTTTTGCCTTCCACTTTCTATTACCATTTCTAATTCTAGCCCTAACAATCATCCACCTCCTTTTCCTTCATGAAACAGGCTCTAACAATCCCTTAGGCATTAACTCTGATGCAGATAAAATCTCATTCCACCCTTACTTCTCATACAAAGACCTATTTGGCTTCTTTATTATAATCTTCTCTCTAACTATACTAGCCCTATTCCTACCTAACCTATTAGGAGATGCCGAAAACTTCATCCCAGCAAATCCACTTGTCACTCCACCCCATATTAAACCCGAATGATATTTCTTATTCGCCTATGCAATCTTACGCTCCATTCCTAACAAACTAGGAGGAGTCCTAGCTCTCCTATTCTCCATCTTTATCCTCATACTAGTTCCTTTACTTCACACCTCTAAACAACGAAGTAACATCTTCCGACCACTAACACAAATCTTCTTCTGATTTCTTGTAGCTAACTCAATTATCTTAACCTGAATTGGAGGTCAACCAGTAGAACAACCATTTATTATAGTAGGACAAATCGCCTCAATCTCCTACTTTTCCATATTCCTTATCATTATACCATTCGCTAGCTGATGCGAAAACAAAATTCTCAGCCTAAACTAGTTTTGGTGGCTTAATTCGTAAAGCGTCGACCTTGTAAGTCGAAAACCGAGGGTTCAAATCCCTCCCAAAACACTCAGGGGAAGAAGGTTCAAACTTCTACCTTTGGCTCCCAAAGCCAAAATTCTACCTAAACTACCCCCTGATCCCTGTCATGACGTACATAAGAATCATTTTGATTCAAATGTACGTCAGAGTACATACTATGATATATCCCCATATATTGATATACCACTATATCATAACATACTATGTATAATCCTCATTAATAGACATACCACTATCTCATAACATACTATGTATAATCCCCATTAATAGACATACCACTATATCATAACATACTATGTATAATCCCCATTAATAGACATTCCACTACTTCATTACATATTATACGTAATACTCATTAATTAACGTACCATTATTCCATTACATTAAAATACTTAACCCTCATTAACTTATAATCAATAATTCAATAACATACATATCCTTGTTTAACTCTATTTTATGTATTACTATTGCTTCATCCTCTAAACAAGTGGAGTTAACATTATAGTTAATGCTTGAATGACATACTACTCATGTTCTGGTCAAGATTTCCAATCCCCTAGTTCCCTTGAAAAGCATATCATCCTTGATCGTATCAAGATTTCCAGTCCTCTAGCTCCCTTGAAAGACACATCATCCTTGATCGTATCAAGATTTCCAGTCCTCTAAGTTTAAAATTTCGGTATGAAGCAAATAACTATTCCCGTAAAGGGCTGATCTGGAACACTCAGGTAGACTTGAACTATCCTCGACACTCTACTATATATTATCATTACTCACCATTCATGAAATTAGATTGTCAAGCTCACCATTACTGAGAGGGATGGAGAATATCACGCCATGTAAGGCCCGTTTAGGTTTTTTTGATTAATAATCAACCTTGTAATAAAGATATCGTTATTAACCCCCATGGAATGACGGATCCAAGAATAGTGCGTGTAAAAAGCATTTCATTATTCTAATACATTATTCACTTTATCTGGCATAAATCTCTATTATTAGGATCGCCCCGGGTTCCGCAATTTTACGAACTTAGAAAAGAAAAAAACTTTTTTTCGGTAAAAACCCCCCTCCCCCTTAATATACACGGTTGTCTCGAAAAACCCCTAAAACGAGGACCGACGCATATCTTCTCATAGAGTTGTTGTGAAAATTTCTCTATATATATTGTAACAATGTGAT